CAGAGAATAGTTTTAATTTAGAATTCTAGCTTTGGGAGCTAAGGGTAGGGGTTAAATTCCCCTTTCTTTGAGCAGAAGGGAGGATTTCAACCTCCGGCCTCCGGCTTACAAGACCGGCGCTCTTGCGTTGAGCTACTTGTGCAGGTTCATCCAAGGATTTTGTTTTCTACTCAGCCTGCAAGGGGGAAGAAGATGAGGAACAGGGAGAAGTAGAGGACAGATGCTAATTGTCCGATAATGATGAAGGGTTGTTCTGCTGGCATGCCCCCGATTCAGGTTAGGATGGCGACGTCTGCGATGAGGACTCAGAATAGGAATTGCGAGGCTGGTCGGAATGTTAGCGTTCGTTGTTTTGATGTGTGAAGGAATGGAACTACTATAAGGACAAGGATTGATGCTAGGAGGGCGAGGACCCCTCCTAGTTTGTTAGGAATGGAGCGGAGGATAGCGTAGGCAAATAGGAAGTATCATTCAGGCTTGATATGTGGGGGTGTAACTATCGGGTTGGCTGGTGTGAAGTTGTCGGGGTCTCCTAGAAGGTTTGGGGAGAATAGCGCTAGGGAGGTGAGTGCGATAAGTAGGGCGATGAAGCCAAGAAGGTCTTTGTAGGAGAAGTAGGGGTGGAATGAGATTTTGTCTGCGTTGGAGTTGAGTCCTATTGGGTTGTTTGAGCCCGTTTCGTGGAGGAACAGGAGGTGAAGGATGGTCATGGCGGCAATGACGAATGGGAAAAGGAAGTGGAACGCGAAGAATCGGGTTAGGGTGGCATTATCTACTGAGAAGCCGCCTCAGATCCATTCAACTAGGGTTGTTCCGACGTATGGGACTGCAGATAAGAGATTGGTAATGACTGTGGCTCCTCAGAATGACATTTGTCCTCAAGGGAGGACGTAGCCAACGAAGGCGGTTATTATTACTAAGAGTAATAGGATAACTCCAATGTTTCATGTTTCTTTGTAGAGATATGAGCCGTAATAGAGGCCGCGGCCGATATGAAGGTAAATGCAGATAAAAAAGAATGATGCGCCGTTAGCATGAAGGTTGCGGATTATTCAGCCAAAGTTTACGTCACGGCAGATGTGTGCTACTGAAGCGAATGCTGATTCAACATCAGGGGTGTAGTGTATTGCAAGAAATAGTCCTGTGAGAAGTTGGGAGATTAAACAAAGGCCAAGTAGGGACCCAAAGTTTCATCACACGGAGATGTTTACTGGGGTAGGGAGGTCTACTACTGCATCGTTGGCGATTTTCAAGAGTGGGTGGGTTTTTCGGAGACTTGCCATTATGGGTTCTTGTAGTTGAATAACAACGGTGGTTTTTCAAGCCATTAGTCCTGGTTAAAGTCCTGGCAGGAATTATGACTTTTGTGATGTATTTATTATTGTTTTGTCTTGTTGTGGGTCTTGTAGCGGTGGCTTCTAACCCATCTCCTTATTTCGCTGCTTTAGGTCTGGTGGTTGTAGCGGGGGTGGGGTGTTGGATTTTAATTGGGCATGGTGGTGGGTTTTTGTCTTTAGTATTGTTTTTAATTTACTTGGGGGGAATGCTGGTTGTGTTTGCTTATTCGGCGGCATTGGCTGCTGAGCCTTATCCGGAGAGTTGAGGGAGTCCGGTTGTTGTGCTGTATATAGTAATTTATGGGGTGTGTGTGGCGTTGGCTTCTGCCTTTTTTTGAGGTGGGTGGCATGAATTTTCTTGGGTACCTGTAGATGATGTTGAGGAGTTCTCGATGTTTCGTGGTGATGTTGCCGGAGTAGCACTGATGTATTCGTTGGGAGGGGGGATGTTGGTAGTAAGTGCTTGGGTGTTGCTTCTTACTTTGTTTGTGGTGCTGGAGTTAACGCGGGGGTTGAGTCGAGGGACGCTTCGGGCAGTTTAATGTGCGATTAAAAGGACAGCGAGGACTAAGGTTAGAAGGAAGAGGGTAAGGTAGGTTTTAATTATGCCTTGTTGAGTGTTGCTTGTTGTAGTGACTAAAGGTACGTTAAGGGAGATTAGGGCTTTTGGACCGGTTTTTTCTAGCCAGGTCTGGTCTACTATTTGGCCAGCGATAGTTTGGCCTAGGATTAGGTTGATTTTTGGGGTGAGGCGATGGATGACGTGAGGGAAGAAGCCCAGCATGTTAGAGAAGTGGTGGGGTGTGAGTGTGGGGGTTGGTTGAAATTGTTTGCTTGTAAGTGAGGCTAGCTCTAGGGCGATAATTAGGCCTGTGATGGAGACAACCAGGGCTGCTAGTTTTAGGAGTGGGGGCATAGTCATGATAGGGGTTTTTAGGGGGGTGATGTTGGAGATGATAAGGAGGCCGGCAACGATGCTGCCTCATGCTAGGCGTTTTAAGGGGTTGATAACTGCGGGGTTGTTTTCGTTGATGGGTGAGTAGGAGTTGAATCGGGGGCGGCCTATGGAAACGAAGAAGACGACTCGGAGACTGTAAACAGCTGTGAAGGAGGTGGCGAGCAAGGTAAGGGTAAGGGCTCAGGCGTTGAGGTGGGATGTGTTTAGTGCTTCGATGATAGCATCTTTGGAGAAGAAGCCGGCTAGGAAGGGTGTTCCGGTTAGAGCGAGGCTTCCTAGGGTAAGGCAAGAGGAGGTAAAGGGGGTAAGGTGTTGTATGCCTCCTATTTTGCGGATGTCTTGTTCATCGGATAGGCTGTGGATGATGGAGCCGGAGGATAGGAAGAGCATGGCTTTGAAGAATGCGTGGGTGCAGATGTGAAGGAAGGCAAGTTGAGGTTGGTTGAGGCCGATTGTTACTATCATAAGACCCAGTTGGCTGGATGTTGAGAATGCGACGATTTTTTTGATATCATTTTGGGTGAGGGCGCATGTAGCGGTGAATAGAGTTGTGAGGGCGCCGAGGCAAAGGCAGAGGGAGAGGGCTGTTTGGTTATTTTCCATTAGAGGGCTTATGCGGACTAGGAGGAAGATTCCAGCGACGACCATAGTGCTGGAGTGCAGTAGGGCAGAGACCGGTGTAGGGCCCTCCATGGCAGAAGGGAGTCAGGGGTGGAGTCCAAATTGGGCTGATTTGCCAGTGGCGGCAAGGATGAGGCCTAGAAGGGGGAGGGTGAGGTCGGAGTCTTTGGCAGCTGTGAATATTTGTTGTATTTCTCAAGAGTTTAGGTTGGTTGCTATTCATGCTATGGCGAGGATGAGTCCGATGTCACCGACTCGGTTATAGAGTACTGCTTGGAGGGCAGCTGTGTTTGCATCTGCTCGTCCGTATCACCAACCGATCAGAAGGAAGGATATGATTCCAACTCCTTCTCAGCCGATAAAGAGTTGGAACATATTGTTTGCTGTCACTAGCACAATTATTGCGATGAGAAAAACTAAAAGGTATTTGAAGAATCGGTTTATGTAGGGGTCTGCATGTATGTATCATGATGCAAATTCTAGAATTGATCATGTTACGTATAGGGCAATGGGTGTAAAGATAATTGAGTAGAAGTCAAACTTAAAGCTTATGCTGATGTTAAAGGTAAGGGTGTTTATTCATGTCCAGTTAGTGACGATCGTTTCTGCTCCTTCATTTAGGAATAAGAAAAGGGGGAGTAAGCTGACGATAAATGCTAGTTTAACTGCGGTTTTGACTTGGGTCAGGGCTCAGTCGGGGGTTCGGGGGTGGGGTGAAAGGGTTGTGAGTACGGGGTAGGCTAGTAGAGAGAAGATGATGATTAGGCTTGTTGTTATTATTAAAGGGGTGGGGTACATAGCTGCTACTTGGATTTGCACCAAGAGTCTCTGGTTCCTAAGACCAGTGGATGAGCTGTTATCCTTTAGAAGCTATACGAGTGAGCCTTGGGGTCCAACCAAGGTCGCGAAAATTAGCAGTTTTCGTTACTGGCGAGTCTCTCTCGGTGAATAAGAGGACTTCCACCTCTATCTCAAGAGTCACAGTCTAGCGTTTTTGGAGTTGAAACTATATTTACAGACGGTTCAACCTCAGATTAGCTCGGGCTTGAGGATGAGGAGGATTAGGGGGAGAAGGTGAAGGGCGATGAGAAGGTGTTCTCGGGAGTGAGAAGGGTCTAGGGCAATAATGTGTTCAGGAAGAGGTCCCCGTTGTGTCATTAAGAACATGTAAAGTGAGTATCCTGCGGTGATTAGGGTCCCAGCTCCTGTGAGTAGGAGGGTTCAGTGAGATCAGTTGAATAGTGAAACGATAATTATGAGCTCACCCATAAGGTTGGGAAGAGGGGGTAGTGCTAGGTTAGCGAGGCTAGCAATAAATCATCAGGTTGCTATTAAGGGAAGGGCTATTTGGAGTCCTCGAGCCAGGACTATGGTTCGGCTGTGGGTTCGTTCGTAATTTGTATTTGCTAAACAGAATAGGGCGGAGGATGTTAATCCGTGGGCAATTATAAGGATTAATGCTCCTGTGAAGCCTCAGGGCGTTTGGATGAGGATCCCGCCTGCGACCAGGCCCATGTGGCTTACTGATGAGTAGGCAATGAGTGATTTTAGGTCTGTTTGGCGGAGGCAAATTGAGCCTGTTATAATTACGCCTCACAAGGCAAAGATGATGAAGGGGTAGCTAAGTTCTTTGGTGAGGGGTTCTAGCATAATTATGATTCGTATTATCCCGTAACCTCCTAGTTTTAGGAGTACGGCGGCAAGAACTATGGATCCTGCAATGGGAGCTTCTACGTGTGCTTTAGGGAGTCAGAGGTGGACGCCATAGAGTGGCATTTTTACCAGGAAGGCTAGGAGACACCCTGCTCATCATAGCTTGTCTGCGTAAGATACGAGGGGGAGGGGAGAGGAGAATTGAAGGGTGAGAAGGGAGAGGGTTCCCGTGGTGTTTTGGAGGAGAAGGAGGGCTACAAGAAGGGGCAGTGAACCTGCCAGTGTATAGAATAGAAAGTATGTTCCTGCGTTCAGGCGTTCTGTTTGGTTGCCTCAGCGTGTGATAATCACTAGTGTTGGGATTAGGGTTGCTTCAAATATGACGTAGAATATAATTACTTCGGTGGCGCCGAATGCTAGGATTAGGAAGATTTGTAGGGAAGTAAGGAGTGTGATGTACATTCGTTGGCGGTTAATTGGTTCAAGGGCTGTGTGGTTTTGGCTAGCTAAGATTATAAGGGGGAGGAGTCAGCAGGTTAGGACTAGGAGTGGGGTTGAAAGAGGATCTGTAGCCATGTATGTGTTGAGAGTGGTTCAGCCTGTCTCTGAGAGGTTTTCTAATCAGGTCAGGCTGGCTAGTGCAATAATGAGGCTGTGGGTTAGGGTTGTGGGTCATAACCATTTTGATGGAACTAATCATGTTGTGGGGATTAACATTAGTGTTGGGATTAGGATTTTTAGCATTGTAGGAGATTAAGGCTTTGTAGTCGGTCACTTCCGTGTGTGCGAGAGGTTGCTACTAGGAGGGCCAATCCTGCACTTGCTTCACAAGCGGAGAAGGCAAGTAGAAGCATGGGGGAGGCTGAAAAGCTTGTTGAGCTCAGTTGTAGGCTTCAGATTGAGAGTGCAATGAAGAGGGAGAGTATTATAGCTTCTAGACATAGGAGGGCTGAGAGGAGATGGGTCCGGTGAAACGCCAGGCCTGTGAGTCCTAACATGAAAGTGCTTGAGAAAGCAAAATGAGTGGGGGTCATAAGGCAGTCATGGACTTTAACCATAAGTTCTTGAGCCGAAATCAAGTGTTTTTCTTAGACTAACTGCCTATTCAGCCCATTCTAGACCTCCTTGAAGTCACTCGTAGATTAAGCCTAGTGTCAGGAGAACTAGGATGGAGGAGGCTCAGAAGAAGGTAGAGAGTGGTGAAGGTAATTGGTCTCCTCATGGGAGGGGGAGGAGGAGGGCGATTTCTAGGTCGAACAAAAGGAAGAGGATGGCTACAAGGAAAAACCGAAGTGAAAATGGCAGTCGGGCTGACCCTAAGGGGTCGAAGCCGCACTCGTAAGGGGATAATTTTTCATGGTCGGGGGTCATTTGTGGCAGTCAAAATGAAACGATAGCCAGGACACCGGAAAGTAAAACGGCGATTAGTATAATTGTAGTGAGCAGGTTCATTATCTTTCCTTGGATTTTAACCAAGACCGGGTGATTGGAAGTCACTTATACTGAAGTTAGTACTAGAAAGATTAGGATCCTCATCAATAGATGGAGACGTACAGGAATAGTCAGACGACGTCTACGAAGTGTCAGTATCAGGCGGCGGCTTCAAATCCGAAGTGGTGGTCGGATGTAAAGTGGTAGCGGATTTGGCGGAGTAGGCAGACAGCGAGGAAAGTTGAGCCGATGATGACGTGAAGGCCGTGGAAGCCTGTGGCTACGAAAAATGTTGAGCCGTAGACTCCGTCTGCAATTGTAAAGGGTGCTTCATAGTATTCCATAGCTTGGAGGAAAGTAAAATAAAAGCCTAGTAGAATTGTTAAAGCCAAGGACTGAATTGCTTCTTTTCGGTTACCCTCTATAATGCTGTGGTGGGCTCAAGTTACTGTTACTCCAGAGGCTAGGAGAACTGCTGTATTGAGCAGGGGAACTTCAAATGGGTCTAGGGTAGTTACCCCTGTTGGAGGTCAGCAGCCGCCTAATTCAGGGGTAGGGGCGAGGCTGGCATGGTAGAAAGCTCAGAAGAACCCAAGGAAAAAGAAAACTTCGGAGGTAATAAAGAGGATCATTCCGTATCGCAGTCCTTTTTGGACAGGGGGTGTGTGGTGACCTTGGAAGGTTCCTTCTCGGACGATATCTCGCCATCATTGGTACATAGTAAGGAGGAGGAGGGCTGTTCCAATAGTTATTAGTGTTGTGGAGTGGAAGTGGAATCAGATAGCAAGGCCTGACGTTATTAGTAGGGCGGCTACTGCGCCTGTAAGGGGTCAAGGACTGGGGTCGACTATGTGGTAAGCATGTGCTTGGTGGGCCATTAGACGTTTTCTTGAAGATAGAGGCTTAGAAGAAGTACAAATACATAGGCTTGGATTATTGCGACTGCGACTTCTAGAAGGGTTAATAGGAAGAGCACGATTGCTGTTAGGATTGCTACTACGGGTATTAATGGTAGGAGGACGGTTGCAGCTGTTGCAATTAGTTGAATTAAAAGGTGGCCTGCTGTGAGATTGGCTGTCAGTCGGACTCCTAGGGCTAGGGGTCGAATGAATAGGCTGATTGTTTCGATAATGATTAGGACAGGAATAAGGAGAGTAGGGGTTCCTTCGGGGAGAAGGTGTCCTAGGGCCTCGGTTGGCTGATTTCGTATTCCAGTAATAACTGTTGCCAGTCAAAGGGGGAATGCGAAGCCCATATTAAGGGAGAGTTGCGTGGTAGGGGTGAATGTGTATGGTAAGAGTCCTAGCATGTTAAGGGAAATCAGGAAGAGTATCAAAGAGGCCAGGAGGGCGGCTCATTTATGGCCGGGAAGGTTAATTGGAAGGAAGAGCTCCCGGGTGAATCGTCCAATGAATCAGGTTTGAGCTGTTAATAGTCGGTTGTTTGTTCATCGGGCGGTAGGGGTGGGGAAAAGGAGTCAGGGGAGGACGAGTGCTAGGGAGATTAAAGGGAGGCCGAGGAAGACTGGGCTTATAAATTGGTCGAAGAAACTTAGTGCCAGGGTCAGTCTCACGCCATGCCAGGGGGTGTTTCAATAATTTTATAGTCAGGATCGTTGGGGAATTTGTGGGCTGTTACTTTTGGAGGTACGACAAAGGCGAAAACTATTCATGAGAAGAGGAAAATGGCAAACCAGGGAGAGGGATCGAGCTGGGGCATGTCACTAAGGGTGGTTGGGAGTCACCAATCTTTAGCTTAAAAGGCTAACGCTGTACCACATTTAGCTTCTTAGTGAGGCGTCAAGTATCAGGGATGTTCAGTCTTCGAAATGTTTAAGTGGAACTGCTTCGACTACAATGGGTATAAAGCTGTGATTTGCTCCACAAATCTCAGAACACTGTCCGTAGAACACACCTGGTCGGGCTGTGATAAAGGCTGTTTGGTTCAGGCGTCCAGGGACGGCGTCTATTTTAATTCCTAGAGATGGAACTGCTCAGGAGTGGAGTACGTCGTCGGCGGAGGTAAGGATTCGAATAGGAGACTCAACTGGGACTACTATTCGTAGGTCTGTCTCAAGAAGTCGGAATTGGCCAGGAGTTAAGTCTGAGGTAGGGACTATGTAGGAGTCAAAGCCTAAGTCTTCATAGTCTGTGTACTCATAGCTTCAATATCATTGGTGCCCGACGGCTTTGATTGTCAGGTGGGGGTTATTAATTTCGTCTATAAGATATAAAATGCGTAGGGAGGGGAGGGCGATAAGGATGAGGATGATAGCTGGTAAGACTGTTCAGATGATTTCGATCTCTTGGGAGTCTAGAATGTATTTGTTTGTCAGCTTTGTTGTAATTATAGCTGCAATAATGTAAAGTACCATAGTACTAATTAGAAAAACAATTATAAGGGCGTGATCATGGAAGTGTAGAAGTTCTTCTATTACAGGGGAAGCTGCATCTTGGAATCCTAGTTGTGTCGGGTGTGCCATTATGGGAACAAAATACGCGGGAATTCCACCCACAATTCTGCCTTGACAAGGCAGTGTAATGGTAGTTTTACTAGTATTTTATAAAGAAAGTGACAGAGTGGTTAATGTGTTTGGCTTGAAACCATTTTACGGGGGTTCGATTCCTCCCTTTCTCGTCAGTCCGACTGAACTAGGACGAATGCAGGTTCCTCAAATGTGTGGTATGGTGGAGGGCAGCCGTGCAGTCATTCTACGTTAGTTGTAGTCATTTCTACCGATAGGACTTCACGTTTGGCAGCGAATGCTTCTCAGATGATAAATAGGAACATGATTACTGCTACTAGGGAGACTAGGGATCCGATGGAGGAAATTGTGTTTCAAAGGGTGTAGGCATCGGGGTAATCTGAATATCGTCGTGGTATTCCTGCTAGTCCGAGGAAGTGTTGGGGGAAGAATGTGAGGTTTACACCTGCAAACATTACTCCGAAGTGGATTTTAGTTCATGTGTTGTGGAGTGTGTAGCCTGTAAATAGGGGGAACCAGTGTACGAAACCAGCTACGATTGCGAATACAGCACCCATGGATAGGACATAGTGGAAGTGGGCTACGACGTAGTATGTGTCGTGTAGAACAACGTCTAAGGATGAATTGGCCAGGATAATTCCTGTTAGGCCTCCCACTGTAAATAGGAAAATGAAACCTAGAGCCCATAGCATGGGAGTGTCTCATTTTAGGGAGCCCCCATGGATGGTTGCGAGTCAGCTAAAGACTTTTACCCCTGTTGGGATGGCAATAATTATAGTTGCGGATGTGAAATATGCACGGGTGTCTACATCCATACCTACTGTAAACATGTGATGGGCTCAGACAATAAACCCTAGCAGTCCGATGGCCATCATGGCTCATACCATGCCCATGTAGCCGAAGGGTTCTTTTTTGCCTGAGTAGTAGGCAACAATGTGGGAGATTATTCCGAAGCCGGGAAGAATAAGAATATATACTTCTGGGTGACCAAAGAATCAGAACAGGTGCTGATAAAGAATTGGGTCCCCTCCTCCTGCTGGATCAAAGAAAGTTGTGTTTAGGTTCCGATCGGTTAAGAGCATGGTGATGCCAGCGGCAAGAACAGGGAGTGAGAGCAGAAGAAGTACGGCTGTAATTAGGACAGCTCACACAAACAGAGGGGTTTGATACTGAGAAATGGCTGCAGGTTTCATGTTAATAATTGTTGTGATAAAGTTGATTGCTCCTAGGATTGAGGAAACTCCGGCCAGATGGAGAGAGAAAATAGTTAAATCAACGGATGCTCCGGCGTGGGCTAGATTACCGGCTAGAGGGGGGTATACTGTTCAGCCAGTTCCAGCACCAGCTTCAACCCCTGAAGAGGCGAGGAGAAGAAGGAAGGAAGGAGGTAAAAGCCAGAAGCTCATATTATTCATTCGGGGGAATGCTATATCAGGGGCCCCGATCATTAGGGGGATGAGTCAGTTTCCGAACCCTCCAATCATAATTGGTATTACTATAAAGAAAATTATGACGAAGGCATGGGCTGTAACGATTACGTTGTAGATCTGGTCATCCCCTAGGAGGGAACCTGGTTGGCTCAGCTCCGCTCGAATGAGCAAGCTCAGAGCTGTGCCAACTATTCCAGCTCATGCACCAAATACTAGGTAAAGGGTGCCGATATCTTTATGGTTGGTTGAGAAGAATCAGCGTGTGATTGCCACAGGTAGGATGGCTGAGTAAGCGGTGGATTGTAGCCCCATATACAGAGGTTTGAGCCCTCTTCTTACCAAGTCCCGAGGTGTTTGTCATGTTAGATTGCAAATCTTAAGGAGCAGACTAGTCGTCTGCCGGGGCTTTCCCCGCCTTTTTTGGTTTACGAAAGGCGGGGAAGAGGTAGACGGATGCTCGCTGGTTTGGGCGCTTAGCTGTTAACTAAGAGTTTGTAGGATCGAGGCCTGCCTGTCTAGGGAAGGCTTTAGCTTAATTAAAGTGTCTGTTTTGCATGCAGGAGATGTGGGGTAGTGTCCCGCAAGTCTTATCAGGAGCTGAGGGATTTTCACCCTCGCTGAGGGCTTTGAAGGCCCTTGGACTGGGCTGCTATCCTAAGCTCCTTAGAGGGTGAGTAGGGCTGTTGCAGCTGGGGTTAGTGGCAGGAGGGTGAGGGTCGCTGTGAGGGCAGTAGCCAGTGGGAGGGTAGATTGTAACGACGGGAGTCGTCAGGAAGTAGTCCCGCTTAAATTGTTGGGGGACATGGTTAGGGCTATTGCGTAAGACAGTCGTAAGTAGAAGTAGAGGCTCAGGAGAGCGCTGAGGGCGGCTAGTGTTGCTACGAAGGCAAGGTCTTGTTTTGAGAGTTCTTGAAGGATGAGCCATTTTGGTATAAAGCCTGTGAGTGGTGGTAGCCCTCCAAGTGATAGGAGGACAAGAGGGGTTAGAGATGTTAGTGCGGGAGCTTTTGATCAGGAGGTAGCGAGCGCATTAATGTTTGTTGTTTTGTTTAGTTTGAAGATCAAGAAGGTTGAGAATGTTATAATGATGTATGTAATGAGGGTGAGGAATGTAAGGGAGGGCGAGAATTGGAGAACGAGGATTATTCATCCGAGGTGGGCAATGGAGGAGTAGGCGAGGATTTTTCGTAGTTGGGTTTGGTTCAAACCTCCTCAGCCTCCTACTAGGGTTGATGTTAAGCCGAGTCCGATTAGGATTGCGGGGTCTGCGGAGTGAATTTGCAGGAGTAGGGCGAAGGGGGCAAGTTTTTGTCAGGTAGAGAGAATAAGTCCTGTGGTTAGGTCTAATCCTTGGAGGACTTCTGGTAGTCAGGCGTGTACGGGAGCCAGACCGATTTTGAGTGAGAGTGCAAGGATAATCATTGTGGTAGGAATGGGGTGAGTTATTTGTTCAATGGCTCATTGTCCGGTAAGTCAGGCGTTTGTGGTGCTGGCAAATAGAAGTATGGCGGCTGCAGTTGCTTGAGTAAGGAAGTACTTAGTTGTTGCTTCAATTGCTCGGGGGTGGTGGTTTTGTGCTATGAGTGGGATAATGGCGATAGTGCTTATTTCAAGGCCCATTCATGCGAGCAGTCAGTGCGAGCTTATTAATGTAATGGTGGTGCCTAGGCCTAGGCCAAGGAGGAGAGTGGTTATGATATAGGGGTTCATTAGTAAAAGAGGGGGTTTCACCATCATTGTTGGGGTATGGGCCCAAAAGCTTATTTAGCTTATTTTACTAGGAAGTGGTGTAGAGGAAGCACAAAGAGTTTTGAGCTCTTTAGGTTGGGTTCAAATCCCTTCTTTCTAAAGGAGTCGGGGGGACTTTAACCCCCATGGTTCACTCTATCAAAGTGGCCCTTAGGTTTCAGGCACGAATCCGGTTCTATAGCTGGGGTGGTAAGCCTGCAAATGCAATGGGAAGGGCAAGATGTCAAATTACTAAGGCAAGGGTAAGTGGGAGGAAGTTTTTTCAGATGAGGTGCATGAGTTGGTCATATCGGAAGCGTGGATAGGAGGCTCGGACTCAAAGGAAAACTATTGAGAGTAAGGCTGCTTTGGTCATTAGGTTTACAGAGGTCAGTTCTGGTAGTGTTGGGATGTGGGCGGCGCCTAGAAAAAGTGTTGCAGAGAGTGTGTTTATTAGGAGGATGTTCGCATATTCTGCTAGGAAGAATAGGGCGAAGGGTCCTCCTGCGTATTCGACGTTGAAGCCTGAGACTAATTCAGATTCTCCTTCAGTTAGGTCAAAGGGGGCTCGGTTTGTTTCTGCGAGGGTTGAGATGTATCATATTGCAGCTAATGGTCAGGCTGGGACGATCAGTCATACTGCTTCTTGGGCGACGTTGAAGGTTTGGAGGGTGAAGCCTCCTGTGAAGATAATGGCGTTTAGGAGAATTAGGCCTAGGCTGACTTCATAGGAGATGGTCTGGGCTACTGCCCGGAGGGCTCCAATTAGGGCATATTTTGAATTTGATGCTCAGCCTGAGCCAAGAATGGAATAGACTGCTAGGCTTGATAGGGCGAGGATAAATAGAATTCCCAGGTTAAGGTCAGTGACGGGGTATGGGAGAGGTATGGGAGCTCAGAGCGATAGGGCTAGAGTGAGGGCCAGCATGGGGGCTAGCAGGAATAGGACAGGGGAAGAGGTGGAGGGTCGGACGGGCTCTTTAATGAAGAGCTTTACTCCGTCTGCAATGGGCTGAAGGAGTCCATAGGGTCCTACAATATTTGGTCCTTTACGTAGTTGTATGTAACCTAGGACTTTTCGTTCGATTAGGGTCAGAAAAGCTACGGCGAGAAGGACTGGGACGATAAAGGCCAAAGGGTTGAGGAGAAGAATTAGTAGTTGATTAATCATAGTTGGGGAGAGGACTTGAACCTCTGTTTAAAGGGCTTAGGTCTTTTGCAATTACCGAGCTCTGCCACCCCAACATGCCATTATCTTAGGCGGGAAAGAGTATGCCCTTTTGCCTATTTTAGTTGTGTTCAATAGGAGGGGTGAGGCTTACTTTGAGCATTGGCCTCTTCTTTTCGGTCCTTTCGTACTAGAGAAGAACATGTCATAGATAGAAACTGACCTGGATTGCTCCGGTCTGAACTCAGATCACGTAGGACTTTAATCGTTGAACAAACGAACCCTTAATAGCGGCTGCACCATTAGGATGTCCTGATCCAACATCGAGGTCGTAAACCCCCTTGTCGATATGGGCTCTAAAAGGAGATTGCGCTGTTATCCCTAGGGTAACTTGGTCCGTTGATCGGCATTGCCGGATCTAGATTGGTCAGAAATTCTGTTTCTTGGAGCTGCAGCTCTTGGTTGTAGGAGGAGGTGAAAATTAAGCTCCCACTGGTTGTTTGTTTCCCCGTGGTCGCCCCAACCGAAGACACAGGGGCATTGGTCACTAAGTTCTATTCTTTATAGGGGGGTGTTTGACATGATATGCCTTGGTGTCTAAAGCTCCATAGGGTCTTCTCGTCTTATGGGTCTATCCCCGCTTCTGCACGGGGAGATCAATTTCATTGACTTGAAAAAGGAGACAGCTAAGCCCTCGTAATGCCTTTCGTACAGGTCTTCATTTAAAAGACAAGTGATTACGCTACCTTTGCACGGTTAAAATACCGCGGCCGTTGAACCATAATGTCACTGGGCAGGTGGGACCTCTTATTCTTTATTTTTGCAAGAGGCGATGTTTTTGGTAAACAGGCGAGGCTTCAAGTGTTTGCCGAGTTCCTTCTTTTTCTTTTAGTCTTTCCGGGGTAAGCACACCAGTGTGGGTTTAACGGTAGTAAATTGGATGGTTTTCTGGTTGTTCGCTTGTGGTTCAATGCCCTCTTGGATTGGGATCGTTAATTTTCGGTGTGGGTTCGTTCCGATGTACACTTGTGCGGGGAGAGATGCGTATATATCTCTTATTACTCATATTAGCATGGGCGCTCTCATGTTTGCATGAGACGGCCTGATAGTCTTAGGGGGTTGGGATTTGGTTATCTAAATACATGGAGGAGGTTTAATGTTTGAGCTTTAACGCTTTCTATGAGGATGGCTGCTTTTAGGCCCACCTGGGCATTGTAACCTTAAGTAGTTATGATCTTTACCCACCTGGGAAAGTTGTATCTTGTGTCAAAGGGGCTGTACCCCCTTTGACTAACTCTCTAGGCTTCTTTTGTGTATCGTGTGAGGGAATAAACCACGGTGAAGGGAGAAACCTTGAGGCTGAACTTTTATCCATTTCTCAGGCAACCAGCTATAACTAAGTTCGGTAGGTCTGTCACCCCTACTCAGAGATCTTCCCACTCTTTTGCCACAGAGACGGGTTTGCCCTATTGATAGGCTGTCTCGGAGTAGCTCACGTAGTTTCGGGGGTCCAAACTAAAGTGCTCTTTGCTTGGGTAGTACTGGCTAAATCATGATGCAAAAGGTACGAGTTTAGAGCTCTGCTTTTTGTGGCTTCACTGGGTTGGTTTCATTTCTCTTTCAGCATTCCCTTGCGGTACTTTTTCTATTGCTCTGGGTTCCTTTTCTATCACCTATACTTAGGGGGAAAAATGGTTTGTTTAGTGGGAGGGTAGTGTATTTGGGGTTATCTATATTGGACTGTTGTTTTTATGGGTTTGGGGCTAGCTGGTTAGCGTCAGGGTAATCCGATTTGCACGGATGACTTTTCAGTGTAAGGGAAATGCTATGCTATTTTAGCTATACTCTGGTATTAATCCAAGTGCACCTTCCGGTACACTTACCATGTTACGACTTGCCTCCCCTTAGCGGCTCAGTGGTTTTAGTTAATTGAAGTGATGTGCTTGGGGAGAGTGACGGGCGGTGTGTACGCACTTCAGAGCCGATTTCAGTGGAACACTCTACTTTCCACTTACTGCTAAATCCTCCTTCAGTATGTACGTTTTCAGTACATCATCCGTATTCGCTAAGTTAGCGAATGTAGCCCATTTCTTCCCCTCCCATGCGCTACACCTCGACCTGACGTTCTGGGCTGTGCCAATTTTGCTTACTATGAGTCCTTCACAGGGTGAGCTTACGACGGCGGTATATAGGCGGATTTAACAAGAGAGGGTGAGGTTGAACGGGGATTATCGGTTATAGAACAGGCTCCTCTAGGTGGATCTAAAGTACCGCCAAGTCCTTTGGGTTTCAAGCTGGTGCTCGTAGTACCCAGGCGGATAGATGGTGTAAAATTCTATCAATGTTTACGGCTAAGCATAGTGGGGTATCTAATCCCAGTTTGTTTCTTAGCTTTCGTGGGGTCAGGGATGATAAAGCCACTTTCGTGGTGGGGCTTCGTTGCTTCGAACACGTATAACTGCTTTGAAGTTGTTCGGCTTTAGTTTTTGATGTTCCTTAACCACTCTTTACGCCGGTGTTTGTCAACTCGGGCCTCTCGTATAACCGCGGTAGCTGGCACGAGTTTTACCGGCCCTCTTAGCTTTAACTAAGTCAAGTTTGCACTCATAGCTTAAGGTTTATCACTGCTGAATTCCCTTGAGGGTGTGGCTAAGCAAGGCGTCGTGGGCTAAACCAGGGGGTGTGCCTGATACCAGCTCCTTGTTTTCGGGCGGAAAACTGTGGGGCATTCTCACGGGGTCGCGGATACTTGCATGTGTAAATCTAGCTAAAGTTGACAATAAAGTCAGGACCAAGCCTTTGTGCCTGCAGGACTTTCTAGGGTCCATCTTAACATCTTCAGTGTTATGCTTTGTTTTAAGCTATGCTAGCGTAGATAATGTTTATAATAATGTAAATAGAAACAATTTGGGTTGTAAAATTAGTTGTGGAGTACCCCGCTCGAGATTTTCCTGTTTACGGGGGGTTTACAGGAGTAATAGTAATGTCCCGAGTTTTGGGGGGTAGGGGGGTTTACCGAGAAAAAACCTTCAGGGGGGCATGCTAGATATCTTAGGGGAAGTTACCACTATTTATGCTCATGATATCAGTTATGCAATTCTTCAGTCAAAGCTTTTCAAGAGTTTCAACATATTTCCCTGCGCGCAAGAAAATGTTCAACCTTAATAGATCATTACCGCTATGCACTCTGAAATGTCAATTGAAAGGAGAAAAAATAAAAGATACCAGATGCCCGATGGAAAGAATGCTCGGCATGTGGGGTTATTATCCATATGTACTCCACCATTAACTTATGCCAGGGTCAAGAAACGATAGGGGAATATTTTTAAGTGCATGGACCTGAAATAGGAACCAGATGCCAGGAATAGTTCACCAAGTGAAACCCCCACAAATAATTGTCCTTGACCTTCAAGGATAATATGCATTAAGAAATGAGCTGGATGGTGGTCTCTTACTGCGTCCAATAAGTTAATTAAATAGAATGTTGAGTACTTGGTATATATGTTACCTTATGACACTCGTGTTAGATTTTAAGTTGTCGCCATCACTTATTTCATTATTGTTGTATGTTATTTGTATGGTTTATGTAAAATGTTTCATGTCTAGTACTAAAGATACTCATGGTGCAATTCTATGAATGGGGTTAATACATATATGTACTAGTACATTGGGTGTATGCATTGATATCATGATATGGTGTTAATACATATATGCATATGAGATATG